AATCAAAAATATAGTTGATTTCGAAATGTGTTTTTTTTTTTTTCAATTGGAAATTCCTAATAACTAATAAGAATAATACTTATTAGAACCTGGGGCAGGTATCATGTCAATTACGGAATACTTGGTTTGTTGTAACACTCCCGAAAAAACAAAAAAAGGGGGAGGGCCATTGATAAGAACGGGAAGGAAGAAAGCGAATCGGGATGCTAATTCCTCATCCTCAAATCTGTCCTTCCCAGGGGTTAGTGTCTCAACGAATAAGTAATTGTAGGAGTGAAATATTGATATAATTCGAAAAAGCAAGTCCCCGGAAGAAATAAAATACGTTTTTTTTATATTTCATATTTATAGGATTACACAAAGGGATTCGCAAATAAAAGCGCTAAGGCTACAACCAATCCATAAATTGTTAACGCTTCCATAAAAGCTAGACTAAGCAATAAAGTACCTCGTATTTTTCCCTCCGCCTCGGGCTGTCTTGCGATACCTTCTACAGCCTGGCCCGCAGCAGTACCTTGACCAACTCCAGGTCCAATAGAAGCAAGCCCGACAGCTAATCCAGCAGCAATAACGGAAGCGGCAGAAATCAGTGGATTCATGATAAGTTCCTCACACAAAAATCAAAAAATGGTTAATGATACAATCATCCAAGTAATTATGATTTAATTATTCCACCAAAAAGATTCATCCAGACGAAATAACTAACAACTGCCAATTGCAGTAATGGACTAATATTATTGAATCATCATAACTACTTATATTATATAGCTCTTTTTTATATAGCTTTTTTAGTTTCTATCGACGGGATTTTTGTGAATCCATTTCTTTGTTCTGAACCATTAGTTGAATTCTCGTTCTTTTTATTGATTTCATCTTTTTATTCATTCAATTCACAGTTACAGACGAAAGTAAAAGACTTCTATATGAATCCCCATCTAAATTCATAGTAGTAGGGCGGATTAGATATATCTTTAGTTCATATATAACTAGTCAATATCTAATATCACATATACACGCCTTTCTTCCATAACGTAAACCAACTATTCCTATCTTAGATTCATCGGATTCTAGAATCATTTTTGAAACGTGCAAGAGTTGGATTCTAGCCATTAGATTCCATATACCCAGGGTTTACCCGCCCTTACTAACCAATTTATTTTTTATGAATTTCGTTTTTTCAATTCTTATTCTTCTTTTCCTTTTTTTACAATTTCCTAAATAGCGTACCTATTACTGTAGATGTCTATTTGCCGTACATAGCGTATTTTTTTCATTTTTATATTCCCTAAGTCGACTATCTTGAGTCACGTATAGATTATCTTGGCCTAAGCTAAAAAACGACTATTTCGAAAACTCGTCAATGATGACCCTCCATAGATTCGCCTATATAAGCCGCGGCTAAGGTTGCAAAAATAAGAGCTTGAATACCACTCGTAAATAATCCAAGGAACATGACGGGTATAGGAACCACTAAAGGTACTAAAGAAACAAGAACAACAACTACTAATTCATCGGCTAATATATTTCCGAAAAGTCGAAAACTAAGTGATAAAGGTTTTGTGAAATCTTCTAAGATGTTAATGGGTAAAAGGATGGGAGTTGGTTGTATATATTTACTGAAATAACTTAATCCCTTTTTGCTAAGACCCGCATAGAAATAGGCTACTGACGTGAGTAAAGCTAAAGCAACGGTAGTATTTATATCATTCGTGGGTGCAGCTAATTCCCCATGAGGTAACTGTATGATTTTCCATGGTAAAAGAGCCCCTGACCAATTAGAAACAAAAATAAATAGAAACATAGTTCCAATAAAAGGAACCCATGGACCATATTCTTCTCCAATCTGGGTTTTGCTAACGTCTCGAATGAATTCAAGGACATATTCGAAGAAATTCTGACCATCATTTGGAATGGTTTGTGGATTCCGAACAGCTATACTAGCTGAACCTAATAAGATAGCAATAACAACCCAAGAAGTTATAAGTACTTGGCCATGGACTTGAAAACCTCCTATTTGCCAATAGAAATGTTGGCCTACTTCCACACCAGATATATCGTATAACCCCTTTAGTGTGTTGGTGGAACATGATAGAACATTCATATTGCCCTCTACAGAAATAGAACTTGAAAGGGAATTATTTTGATTCAACCGTCTCTTTTTCCACTTGATTAGTTGAATTCTCTATTTTGGATACTAACTAATCACAGAATATCCCCAGTAATTTGGATCTCTTTTATGCGATTCAAGAGTAGTAACCGATTCCATAAATCTATGGAGTTCAAAAAAGAATTTTTTTATTTATCTTATTATTAATCAAGGATTTCGTATATAGCTAGAACGACCCTCACAAATTGCGAATACTAATTTGTTAAGAATTAATCGGATTGAAGCTATAGCGTCATCATTTGCTGGAATCGAAATATCAGCAAGATCCGGGTCACAGTTTGTATCGATTAAACAAATTGTTGGAATTCCCAAAGTGATACATTCTCGAAGAGC